CTTGGAATTTTGCATCTCGAATCATATTGACTCAAAAAACCAGCTAATCTTTCGAATCCGACCTTTCGAATCGAAAAATTATACGTCCTTTCGTTAAATCATAATGACTTACTTCAATTTGTACTTTATCTCCTAGCAGTATCCGTATACGTCCTACTTCGATTAAATCATAATGACTTACTTCAATTTGTACTTTATCTCCTAGCAGTATCCGTATCGACTTACTTCGAATCTTTCCGGAGATATAACCTAGAACTAGATCGTCATTTTCTAAGTGAACGCGGAACATCCCATTCGGAAAGCATTCAATAATATATCCAATATGAATCGTTTTTTTTTCTTTTTCTATCATTCTAAAGCCTCCTTGAAGTATCTTCTAATGTAGGAGAAAAAATATTAGACAACTCACCCCCTGTCTTGTTTTTTTTACAAATAGGAAGAGGTTTCTGATCCCATTTGGATATTAAAAGGATTACCATATATAACACAAAATTTCTCCGCCAATTCCTTCGAGTCGAGCTTCCCGGTCTGTCATTATACCTCGAGAAGTCGAAAGAATTACAATCCCCATTCCACCTAAAATTATAGGAATTCGTTCAGCCTTCGCATAGATTCGTAGACCGGGTCGACTGATCCGTTTTAGAAAATTTCTAGGCAGTCTTTTCCTATTCCTTCTATATCGCAGGGTTAGAACCAAAAAAGATTTGTCTTCTTCTCGAGATTTTCGGATGTTTTCGATAAAACCTTCTCGAAAAAGTATTTTCCCAATCGTTTCGGTAATATTCGTAGATGTTATACGAACAACTCCTTTTCTATCCATCTCCGCATTTCGGATAGAAGTGATTAGTTCAGCAATAGTGTCTCTACCCATGATTTATTGGTGCTCCAAATTGGATATAATCAACATGTTTTTCTTTTTTTTATGCATTTTGGAAGGTATATGCCTGAGACACAATCTCCGAATGAATCTAGTTCTTAAATCTAGTTCTTTCAAATCCGCCAAAAATCTCATGATCTCATTTTATAATACCTCGGGAGCTAATGAAACTATTTTAGTAAAATGGAATTCTCTCAATTCCCGGGGGATTGCACCAAAAATGCGACTTCCTTTTGGATTTCCTTTTTGATCAATGACAACTGCAGCATTGTCATCATAGCGTATTATCATACCGCTGTCACGTTTAAGTTCTTTACAGGTACGGACAATTACAGCTCTGATTACTTCCGATTTTTCTAGGGACATATGTGGGACTGCTTCTTTGATCACAGCAACAATAACGTCACCAATATGAGCATAGCGACAATTACTAGCCCCTAGGATTCGAATACACATCAATTTTCGAGCCCCACTGTTATCCGCTACATTTAAATGGGTCTGAGGTTGAATCATATCAATTTTTGAGTCTATTCTTCCAATGCAAAGGATAAAGAAAATCAACGAAATATTGTTTGTCAAAAAAAAAAAGAAACCTGCGGTTTTATCCCCAAGACTCATTTCTGTTGGTTCTACATTTTTAGCCTGAAATACGAAATTCAGTTTGTATAGGCATTTTGGATGCTGCTATTAAAAAAGCCCTTCTAGCTATCTTTTCGGTTACTCCACCCATTTCATATAGTATTCGCCCCGGTTTAACAACAGCTACCCAGTATGCAGGGTTTCCTTTCCCCGAACCCATACGTGTTTCAGTCGATCTTACGGTAACGGGTTTATCTGGAAATATACGGACCCATATTTTTCCACCACGGCGTGCATTTCGTGTTATTGCTCGTCGACCTGCTTCAATTTGTCTAGATGTCATCCAAGCAGGTTCAAGTGCCTGAAGAGCATATTTACCGAAAGAAATATGATTCCCTCGATAAGCTATTCCCTTCATTCTTCCTCTATGTTGTTTACGGAATCTCGTTTTTTTGGGGTTATAGTTGATGGTTGTTTCGGAATGCCATCTCTACTACAGAACTGGACGTGAGAGTTTCTTCTCATCCAGCTCCTCGCGAATAAAAGGATTCAAAACGGAATTTCAATTCATTGGAATAAATATGCGAGCATTTTTCGAAAAAAAAGGCTAACGAATCGTTTTTTCTAACCTTCTACTCCATCGTTTCGTTTTTTCTAACCTTACTACTCCATCTTTCTTTTATCCAAGTTTACGAATGCAAATCAAAAAAAAAGAAAGTTTTCGCAGGCGAATATTGACGCTTGCCATCGTGATTTCAGTTGGAGCGCTTGTTCGCGACTTCTCAGAATAGATGCATGGATTTCCGGTTGATTTCGCCATCCCGACTAGTGAATCAGAAAGATTGATTTGTTCAATAAAATCTTTTGAAGTCACAGGTTCCATCGTTCCCACCGCTTCGTACTTAATGGTTAGGTCAGAATTCTACAACGGAGCTCCGAATCCCATTTTTTCTTGAGTCAACCTTCTTAGTTTTTGTTGGCTCGAGGCTCTTGATTTTGATTCGATAATAGAAGAAGGATTCATTTCCTCATTATGCATGAATCAATTCGTATTGATGCTTTATTACACTGTCTTTGTTGAGATGATAGACCTTACATATTGGAATTCTTTCTCATTCCTATTCTTTTTTTCTCTCTTTCTCTCATCCTTCCACTTTGCTAGACCTTTTTCTGTATTTTGGTTGAAACTTCGAATTCAAGTTTATTCAAAAAAACATGCAGTTGCTACATAGATATGACCGATTTCTCATATCTTGACTGGTTCTTTAGATCGCGATAATACGAAGTGATAAGTTGGTTTTCATACTACCAGGTCGGTCTCTTTTGAATCCTAACCCTAAAAAAAACCACCGAGTCACACACTAAGCATAGCAATTAGATCAAATCAAAAGGGGAATCCAATTTTATTCAATCCTATAGAAAATGGAATTCCGAATTTGTTTGATTGGCCAGAAAACGAATGCCCGAGTTGCCCCATTTTTGTTCTAGCAATTGATGGAAAAACAAGGAAAGTTTGCTTATTCCTCTTCTTTGTCTCGAAAAAGCCAAATTTTGATGCCTAATACCCCGTGGATAGTCCTAAATGGATAGGAGCAATAATCGATTTTTGCTCGAATGGTTTGAAGGGGAACTCTCCCCTCTCTGATCCATTTGACACGTGCCTGTTCTCTTCCAGTGAGACGTCCTGCAATTTGTACTTTAATTCCTTTTGTACCTTCTCTTTTAGTTAATTCAATAGCCTTTTTGATTGTTTTTCGAAAATGAACTCTATTCTTTATTTGTGTGGCTATAAATGCGGCAAGAATAGTCGGGTTTCCATAAGGTTTTTGAATTCCTTTGATAGTAATCTTAAGTTTTTGGGTCCCATAATCATAATGAAATTCTTTTTGTAGATTCATTTCTAGTTCTTCGATTGCTCGTGGTCTACTTTCGAGTAATCCATTTGGAAATCCCATAAAGATTAGGACCTTGATCAAATCGATGCTTTTTTGAATCTCTATACGGGCAATTCCCTCTGTGCCGGAGGATATTTTTCTATTTTTTTGTACATAAGTTTGGATCAAATCTCTTATTTTTTGATCTTCTTGGAGCCCTTCGGAATAATTTTTCGGTTTTGCAAACCAAAGGGAATAATGACTTTGGGTTGTACCAAGTCTAAAACCAAGTGGATTTATTTTTTGTCCCATACCACCCCTTCTATATCTATTAGATCTCTATCATCATAGACCCTAGTTGTCTTTTTGGATATTCGGGTTTTCAAAAGCATAAGCATATATGTCTTCATATTCATTTATAGATAGATCTTTCACTCCAATAGTTATATGACAGGTTCTTCTTTTTATCGCATAAAAACGTCCTTTAGCGCGAGGTTTGTACTTTTTCGCAGTAGTCCCTTCGTTAACCTCAGCTTTACTAATTACTAAATTAGCTTCGTGAGACCCTAGATTGGACCTAGCATTTGCTGCTGCCGAATAAACCAATTTCAAAATGGGATAACATGCTCTATAGGGCATGAGTTCAAGTATCATAAGTGTTTGCTCGTAGGAACGTCCACGAATTTGATCAATGACTCTTCTTGCTTTGTCAGCCGATAGGCATATACGTCGACCTAAAGCGTAGCCTTCTGTTTTGTTTTTCTTTATCCTTACTATTACTAGCATACGATTTGTCTCCTACTAATCATTTGTCTCCTACTAATCATAAGTACCTATCTATTCTATTCTATAGGTTATCTTTTTTAAGATACGATTAACGACGAGATTTAGTATCCCTTTTTTCATGTTCTTCGAAATTGAAAGTAGGGACAAATTCTCCCAATTTATGACCTGTCATACGATCTGTTATATAGATCGGAAAATGCTGCTTCCCATTATGAATAGCAATCGTATGGCCAATCATTGAGGGTATGATGGTAGATGTACGGGACCAAGTCACGATTATTTCTTTTTCGACTTTTTGAGTAACCTTATCCATTTTTCTTACTAAATGATAGGCTACAAAAGGTTTTTTTTTTCGTAAACGTATCACAACTTCCTCCTATTTGTTGGTTTTTTTTTTGTAAAGACGAAGAAAGAAATTGGATTTTCCCCCCTATTGACTGCGGCGACGAACAATGAAATTGTCACTATATTTCTTTCTTTTTCGACTTCTTCTTCCAAGTGCAGGATAACCCCAAGGGGTTGTGGGTTTTTTTCTACCAATGGGGGCTCTCCCTTCCCCACCCCCATGGGGATGGTCTACAGGATTCATAACGACTCCTCGTACTCCAGGACGCTTACCTAGCCAACGCTTGGATCCGGCTCTACCCAAACTTTTCTGGTTCGCCCGAACATTCCCCACTTGTCCGACTGTTGCTGAGCCGTTTTTGGATATCAAACGGACCTCCCCAGAAGGTAATTTGACTGTGGCCGATTTCCCCTCTTTTGCAATCAGTTTCGCTACAGCACCCGCGGCTCGAACTAATTGTCCACCCTTTCCAAGTGTGATTTCTATGTTATGTATGGCCGTGCCTAAGGGCATATCGGTTGAAGTAGATTCTTTGATCAATCAAAACCCCTTCCCAAACTGTACAAGCTTCTTCCAAAGCATACGGCTTTCTGGATGTAGATGATGAGATCTAGCCAGATGGATCTTATCTATATCCTGGATGTAGATGATGAGATCTAGCCAGATGGATCTTATCTATATCCTAGAATGAAGTACCACATGGATGGATATCCATATGAATCCAAATCTGCCGAATCACTCATGGTATGATCTTCTACATCCTAGGTCTTTCCGTTCCGTCATCTGGCTTATGTTCTTCATGTAGCATTCAGACCGAATGACTCTATGAAATTACGTCGATACTTCCACATAGTAGGGGTAACGTAGGAGACATCTCTATTTTCCCCCCGGGGAATCTTTCGAATTCCTACTGCTTAGCTTTCAATTCGCCTCTGACCATCAAATGAAATCTGAATGTCCTCCTCTCTTTGAAAGAGGGGGCGCTTCCGGTTCTGTCGGTGCTTGAAACAATTTCGTCTTCTCCATATTACTATATCTCTAGAGTCAATAATTTGATATGAGGAACTACTGAACTCAATCACTTGCTGCCATTCCTCTTCCGTTTTCTGTTGAGGTCTATCCTGTAGAGGTACTCAAATTGGATCAGTGATCGATTTCTAGGTTTCGTCGTAAACCTAATTGGTTCCTTCCAATTCCGTAAATCAATAGTTCAAACCGCACTCAAAGGTAGGGCATTTCCCATTTTTATGGGAACTTCTGTACCAGAAACAATGGTATCTCCAATTCGAGCCCCTCTGGGATGTAAAATATAGCTCTTCTCACCATCCCCATAGTGTATGAGACAAATGGATGCATTTCGATTAGGGTCGTATTCTATGGTTACAATTCTACCATCTATGTCTTTTTCATTCCGTCGAAAATCGATTTTACGGTATAGCTGCTTATGACCCCCCCCTCTATGCCTTGCAGTAATGATGCCTCTGGCATTACGACCTTGACCACAATGATGCTGTCCATAGATCAAATGATTTCGTGGATTGGATTTCACTTGAATGTCTATGGTTCCATTGCGTGTGCTCGGGGTAGAAGTTTTGTAGAAATGGATCGCCATGCTAGTAAGTATTTTGATTTACGTTCTTTTCTTTCTAGGAGGTGGAATAGAATAACCCGGTTGAAGCGGAATCATCATACTAATGGATGTCCCGGTCCCGTTCTTCTACCCTTTCCCGAAAGTCGATGACTATTCCTAGCTATTACCTTGACACCAAAGAAGAGTTGGACCCAATGCTTTAGTTCTGTCCTAGTTGATCCTGATTCGACATTAGAAGTCTATTGATTTTTCCCCAATAACCGAATCCTTTTCTCTGTATGCCTATTTGTTTGAATTTGATTCCATCCATAAATCGACTTTCTTCCCTATTCTCAATAAGAATGCTAGTTCTTACTCTTCCTATATTGTCTTAGATGATAGAATCGAATATACATAGAATTACTCTTCCTATATTACTCTTCCTATATTGTCTTAGATGATAGAATCGAATATACATAGAATCGAATATATGAGACCCATTCGTTGGGTATGATGAGATTCCACTAATATGGCGTCAATTCGAATCAACTTATTGGGGGGTCTCATTGGTGTGCATCCAGTAGGAATCGAACCTACGAATTCGCCAATTATGAGTTGGGTGCTTTAACCGTTCAGCCATGGATGCTTAGGGGTGATTTTGTTTTCTTTCATAATAATAGTCGGAAGTCAACTATTAGGTCCTTTGAATTGACTAAGATTAGAAGAGAGTCAGCTATTACTATTCTATGGGGTTGCCATTCAATCAAAATAAAAAGGGGGGAAGCAGTAAGATGAAAGGGCAACAATTTCCATTTTGGAGTTTCGAATTGAGAGAGATATTGAGAGAGAGTCAGAATTCTTCCTATTTGTTCGATTCATGGATAGAATTCCATTCAGTGGGGTCTTTGATGGAAATTTTTTTCGACCAAGAACGTTTTCTAAAACTCTTTGACCCCCGAATTTGGAGTATCCTACTTTCACGCAATTCACGGGGTTCAACAAGCAATCGATATTTCACGATCAAGAGTGGAATACTCTGTCTAGTAGCGGCCCTTATCTATCGTATGAACAATCGAACTATGGTCGAAAGAAAAAATATCTATTTGAGGGGGCTTCTTCCTATACCGATGAATTCCATTGGACCCAGAAATGAGACATTGGAAGAATCGGTTGGGTCGAATCTAAATAGGTGGATTGTTTTGCTCCTGTATCTTCGAAAAGGAAAGAAGAGCTCTGAGAGTTCTTTCCTGAATCCGAAAGGGAGTCCTGGGGTTCTCCCACTAACTCAAAAGTGTAGCATGCCTGAATCTAACTCGGGTTCGCGGTGGTGGAGGAACTGGATCGGAAAAAAGAGGGATTCTAGCCAACGGAAAGGATCTTCTGATCAATCCATAAATCATTTGGATTCCATTTTGGATATGGATGATGATGAATGGGTTCTGAAAGGTGAGGTCCTGGGGTTCTCCCACTAACTCAAAAGTGTAGCATGCCTGAATCTAACTCGGGTTCGCGGTGGTGGAGGAACTGGATCGGAAAAAAGAGGGATTCTAGCCAACGGAAAGGATCTTCTGATCAATCCATAAATCATTTGGATTCCATTCCGAATGAGGATTCGGAATATCACACATTGATCAAGATGCAAGTACTAAAATCGATTCTTTGGGATCCTTCTCAAAGGAAAGAAATCGAACTGCAAAGGGAAGAAATCGAAGAATTGCTTGGGAATCCTAGAAGATGGGTTCCTTCTTTTTTCTCTGATACATTGTTAGAACTTCATCTGACCTCGAATCCTACTGAGAGGTCCACTAGAGATCAGAAATTGTTGAAGAAAGAACAAGATCTTTCTTTTGTCCCTTGCAGGCGATCGGAAAATAAAGAACTGGTTAATATATTCAAGATAATTACGTATTTCCAAAAGACTGTCTCAATTCATCCTATTTCATCAGATCCGGGGTGTGATAGGGTTCTGAAGGATGAACCGGATAGGGACAGTTCGAATCAGATTTCGGATTTCATTCTATGAACCAAAATCCATTTTTGGATTTATTTCATCTATTCCATGACCGGAACAGGAGAGGATACACGTTCCACCACGATTTTGAATCCGAAGAGAGATTTCAAGAAATGGCAGATCTATTCACTCTATCAATAACCGAGCCGGATCTGGTGTATCATAAGGGATTTGCCTTTTCGATTGATTCCTACGGATTGGATCAAAAACAAGAGGCCAGGGATGAATCGAAAAAGAAATCTTTATTGGTTCTACCTCCTATTTTTTATGAAGAGAATGCATCTTTTTCTCGAAGGATCCGAAAAAAATGGGACCGGATCTCCGATTTGGAAGATCCAAAACCAAAAAGAGTGGTCTTTGTTAGCAAGAACATAATGGAGGCAGTCTATCAATATAGATTGATCCGAAATCTGATTCAAATCCAATATAGTACCTATGGGTACATAAGAAATGGATTGAATCGATTCTTTTTCATGAATCGATCCGATGGCAACCTCGAATATGGAATTCAAAGGGATCAAATAGGAAAGGATACTCTGAATCATAGAACTAGAATGAAATATAGGATCAACCAACATTTATCGAATTTGAAAAAGCGTCAGAAGAAATGGTTTGATCCTCTTATCTTCATTTCTCGAACCGAGAGATCCATGAATCGGGATCCTGATGCATATAGATCCAAATGGTTGAATGGGAGAAAGAATTTCCAGGAACATTTGAAACATTTCGGTTCGGAGCAGAAGAGCCGTTTTCAAATAGTCTTCGATCGATTACGTATGAATCAATTGAATCAATTCCGTATTACTAGTAATCAATATTTGACTAGTAATCAATATTCGAACTATTCGAGTGATTGGTCTGAGGTTATCGACAAAAACGATGTATCTAAGTCTAAGTCATTTCGTTTTTTGTCTAAGTTACTTCCTTTCTTTTTGTCTAAGTTATTTCGTTTTTTGTCTAAGCCACTTCCTTTCCTTTTGTCTAACTCATTTCGTTTTTTCTGGGTGCGTTTCGGGAATATGCCCATTCCTAGGTCCGAGATCGACATCTCTGAATTCAAAGGTCCGAATGATTCACTCTGCAATCAGTTCTTAGAATCAATAGGTCTTCCAATTCTTCATTTAGGTCTTCAAATTGTTGATTTGAAAAAAGGGAAACCCTTCTTATTGGATGATCATGAGACTTCCCGAAAATCAGAATTCTTGATCAATGGAGGAACACCCTTTTTGTTCAATAAGATACCAAAGTCTATGATGGACTCTAGAACGAATCGCAGGAAATCCTTTGATAAGGCGGATTCCTATTTCTCAATGATATTCCACAATCAAGACAATTGGCGGAATCCCGTGATTCATAGAAGTTCATTGGTATCTTCTTTTTTTAGAGCAACTCGACTTCGATTCTTGAATAATCCACATCCCTATCCCTTCTCCTTCTATTCTACCACAAGATTCCCCTTTTCTGTGGAAAAGGCCCGTATGAAGAATTCTGATTTTACGTATGGACAATTCCTCAATATCTTGTTCATTCGCAACAAAATATTTTCTTTGTGCATCGGTAAAAAAAAACATGCTTTTGGAGGGAGAGATACTATTTCACCAATCGAGTCACAGGTATCTAACATATTCATACCTAAGGATTTTCCACAAAGTGGTGACGAAAGGGATAACTTGGACAAATCTTTCGATTTTCCAAGTCAATACGATCCATTCGTTCGTAGAACTATTGACTCCATTTCTGGAACACCTCTAACAGAGGAAGAAATAGTCCATTTTGAAAGAACTTATTGGGAACCTCTTTCCGATCTGAATCTATCTGATTCAGAAGGGAAGAACTTGTCTGATCAGTATCTCAATTCAACCATGGGTTTGATTCCCACTCCATGTTCTGAATATTTACCATCCGAAAGGAGGAAAAAGAAAAAACGGAGTCTTTGTCCTTGTCTAAGGGTTGAGAAAGGGCAGATGGATAGGAACAAGAAAAAACGGAGTCTTTGTCCTTGTCTAAGGGTTGAGAAAGGGCAGATGGATAGAACCTTTCAACGAGAGAGTCTTCTCTCAAAATGGAATCTAGTCCAAACACATATCCAAGGGGGCTTTACTTCGGCAGGGTACAAATATCTACATTTGCTATTGGTCGATCTTTTTTCACCGATACTAAGGAGCAGTCAAGAAAAATTGGAATCCACTTTTCATTCTATTATGCATCGGATAGCACGGCGTATTCTTGCTAGATTGGAGAAATTTGATAAAAAAGGCTATCTTCGAAAACGGAAAGACTATCTTCGAAAATGGAATAGGCTACGTAAGGAGATTTGGAGGCAGTGGTTCTCTAATTATTTTCTGGGCATGAGTCTTAATGAGTCACCATTGAGTCTGGGCATGAGTCTTAATGAGTCACCATTGAGATCTCCAACTGTTTTGCTCTTTTTCCTTCTTCTTGTTGCTGGATATCTCGTTAGTACACATCTTCTCTTTGTTTCGTGGGCCTTTAGTGAGTTCCAGACAGAGTTCGAACAGGTCCAATTTTGTATGATTCCATCATCTATGATTGAGTTGCTACAACTTATGGATAGGTATCCTATACCTAGATCTGCACCAAATTCTTTCAGGTTAAAGAATCTCTTTTTCCTTCTTCTTCAAGAGTTGCTGGATATCTCGTTAGTACACATCTTCTCTTTGTTTCGTGGGCCTTTTTCCAGACAGAGTTCGAACAGGTCCAATTTTTTCTATCATCTATTGAGTTGCTACAACTTATGGATAGGTATCTCAGCGATAGCATCAATCGCAGACCAAAGCCCATCAATGCAATCACTTTTTGGATAACTACGAGACATCTACGTTCTACAAGTAAAGAGATCTATTCATTGATGAGAAAAAACGTGAACGTGAATGAGGATGAGAAAATCGAATCCTTGATAAGAAAAAACGTGAATGAGGCTCTCGAAGAGGTTGATGAGAAATCGAATCCCGGCTCGCGAAAAGTGATTGGGTTGAGGATGAAGAAAGAGAATTCTTGATTCAGCTCTCCGGCTTAACGAGCGAAAAAAGGATGGATCAAATTCTATTGAGTCTGACGCATAGTGATCATTTATCAAAGAATGACTCTGGTTATCAAATGATTGAACAACCGGGAGCAATTTACTTACGATACTTAGTTGACATTCAGAACAAGGATCTATTGAATTATGAGTTCAATCCATCCTCGTTAGCCGAAAGACGGGTATTCCTTGCTCATTATCAGACAATCACTTATTCACACACTTCGTGTGGGACTCATCCTTTGCATTTCCCATCTCATGGAAAACCCTTTTCGCTCCGCTTAGCCTTATCGCCCTCGAGGGGGATTTTAGTGATAGGTTCTCTAGAAACTGGACGATCCTATTTGGTCAAATACTTAGTGAAAAATTCCTATGTTCCTTTCATTAGGGTATTTCTGACCAAGTACACGGATTACAACTCTAAAGAGATTTTTCTTACGGATGCGGAGAAGTTTCGGACTCATGACCTGAATGCTTTGGAGGATCCCGCTATTGATGCGGAGAAGTTTCGGACTCATGACCTGAATGCTTTGGAGGATCCCGCTATTGATGCTATCACTATGTATGCTAATATGTATGCTAATGACGATTTTGGTGATATCGATATCGATATCGATACTAATATTCCTCTTGATGAGGATGAGAGCAAAAAGCTCTATGAGCGGCGGAAAGAAAAAGAGGAAGCGCGACTCTATATCACCTTTCAATTCAAATTAGCAAAAGCAATGTCTCCTTGCATAATATGGATTCCAAACATTCATGATCTGGATGTGAATGAGTCGACTCACTTATCTCTCGGTCTATTAGTGAACCATCTCTCTGAAAAATCTTCCACTAGTCTTGTTATTGCTTCGACTGATATTCCCCAAAAAGTGGATCCCGTTCTAATAGCTATGAATCAATTAAATACGTGCATTAAGATGCGAAGGCTTCTTATGCCACAACAACGAAAGCACTTTTTCACTCTTTCCTATACTAGGGGATTTCACTTGGAAAAGAAAATGTTCGATCCTAAGAGATTCGGGTCCATAACCATGAGTTCCAAAGAAAGCGATCTTGTAGCACTTACCAACGAGGCCCTATCGATTAGTATTACACAGAAGAAATTAATTCTAGATACTAATCTAATTCGATCCGCTCTTCATAGACAAACTTGGGATTTGAGATCCCGGGTAAGATCGGTTCAGGCTCATGGGATCTTTTTCTATCAGATAGGAAGGGCTGTAGCACAAAATCTACTTCTAAGTAATTGCCTCCTAGATCCTATATCTATCTATATGAAGAAGAAATCATGTAACGAAGGGGATTCTTATGTGTTCAAATGGTACTTGGAACTTGGAACGAGCATGAAGAAATTAACGATACTTCTTTATCTTTTGAGTTGTTCGGCCGGATCGGTCGCTGAAGATCTTTGGTC